TTCGTTTCTTCAAATCCAAAAAATTCTTCTTATTTATACAGAACACATAGGTCGCCGATTCAGCGTTGGATAAAATGGGTAAGTAAAATGGGTAAAATGCCCAATTTTACAATTACAATAAGTGCTCTTCAAATCATTTTATCGCTAGGAGTGTTCTCTAGCGATAAAATGATTCATTTTGAATCATCCCTATATTATCATAGTGGTAGAAAGAGTACCATGCTGTATCGAGACTTCAAACAACTTGCTTTAACCATGTTAATATTCCTACATTATTGGTTGATAGAGAATCAAAGAGTATTTTACCAATAAATCACGAAATGCTATAGTTCTTACGTCGAATTTAAAAATTTCTTTCGAAGTAATTCGCGAGATCATGCACTTTTCTTTGCTAGTTATAACGAAAAAAGGCGCAGCTGGTTGGATCCAGCCTATTCTTGAAATAAACAACCCGCACACACTCCCTTTCCAAAAAAGATCAATACACCAAGCACTACACTTAGATTTATTAGATTTGTTGATAAAATATCGATATTAAACCCGAAACTCTCGGCGGATGGCCAGCGGCTCAAAGAAACGAAAGAGTCGGTTACATTTTTCATAGGATCTCCTTTTATAGATAATAGATAGACTCAAAAATAGAATAGCCTTCCTTTTTATTTATTCCTTTATTTTGTTTTGATTTTGAAAAGTATTGGAGTTATGTAAACTAACCGCATTCTTGCAATACTTAACCTCCCCTGGACTCCAAATGGGAAGGATGAAAGCGAGTCGGGTCGGTATACCAATTCCTCATCCGCAAATCAGCCCTTCCCGTAGGTTATTTTCTCAACGAATAAATAATTAGAGGAGTCAAATCTTGCTATAATTCAAAAAATCAAATGACAATAAGATTAAACAAAGGGATTCGCAAACAAAAGTGCTAATGCTACAACCAGTCCATAAATTGTTAAAGCTTCCATAAAAGCTAGACTAAGCAATAGAGTCCCTCGTATTTTTCCCTCTGCCTCAGGCTGTCTTGCAATACCCTCTACAGCTTGGCCCGCAGCAGTTCCTTGACCAACCCCGGGTCCGATAGAAGCAAGCCCTACGGCCAAACCAGCAGCAATAACGGAAGCGGCAGAAATCAGTGGATTCATGATAAGTCCCCTCGTACCAAAAAAAAATGGTTAATGATACAATCAACCAACGAATTATAACTTTCTTATTCCATTGCTAGGATTCATCCAGTCGAAATAACTAATAACTTCGGATTGAAGTAATAGTATTATTGAATCGTTCGAACCCCTTCAATATCTATTTTTTCGTTTCTATCCACAAACTCATTGAATTGAATGAGTAAACCGATGAAATTAAGAAAAACATATAAACAGTCAAAGTCCCAAAGAGGTGGAGAGGGACGGACTTCCCTTGGAATAACCATCTAAATTCGTAGAATTCGTAGAAGTAGGGCATAAATGAAATATATCTTTAGTTCATATATAATCAGGCAATATCGACTATAACGAAAACTAACCACTCATCTTACAGTCAATAGGATTTGAGAATCAATTACTAAAACATATGTGGGAGTTAACTTAGTTATAGCCATTCAATTGCATATACCTACCCTTTCCTAACCAATCCATTTGTTCTGAATTCCGCTTTTTGTAAATTATTTTCGCCTTCCCCTTTTTATCATTCTTACACTGGATCAAATCTAAATGGCTAAATTGGTTAGTCCAAATCATTGGATAGAAATAACATTATTTGAATTTGATTGATCTAAGTTCATGCAATTTGTTATTTATTATATTACTATTTTCGTTTGGTCAATCATTCACCAAAATCAACCGAAATGGGGAATCGTTTCTTTCCTTTCACCCTTTTTTATTTTTATTCTATTATTTTCATATTGATATATTGAATAAGGAGATTGATATATTGAATAATGAGATAGAAATTGAATATTGCTTGTGGGGGTATGGTATTAAATTAAGTGGACGAAGAGGAATTTTAGGAAAAAGATCTTTTTGTTGATCTCTTTCCTTTTTTAGGCAACCCTGTAATAGACTCATTAATATACTCATTTTTCCATTACTATATATCATATATCGTATATGGTGTAGTTATATATTCCTTAAGTAGATTAGCTTGAACCGTACATTAAAATTTGAAAAAAAAAAAAAGATTATTTCAATGATGGCCCTCCATGGATTCGCCTATATAAGCCGCGGCTAAAGTTGCAAAAATAAGAGCTTGAATCCCACTTGTAAATAATCCAAGGAACATAACAGGTATAGGAATCACTAAAGGTACTAAAGAAACAAGAACAACAACAACTAATTCATCAGCTAAGATATTCCCGAAAAGTCGAAAACTAAGCGATAAGGGTTTTGTGAAATCTTCTAAAATGTTAATGGGTAAAAGGATTGGAGTTGGTTGAATATATTTCCCAAAATAACTTAATCCCTTTTTGGTAAGACCCGCATAGAAATAGGCCGCTGACGTGAGTAAAGCC